AAAAGTAAAAGGGAGGGAAGGAACTGACTTTTTCTAACTCGGAATGAATTGGAAGTGCGAGATGCACTAATCGGAAAGAGACTCTCTCTTGACCTGACTTTCCCTATTGGCTTTGACTGCGGTAAGTAATTCACTCAAACCGATTCCATTTATGGATACTTGGAGGGTGGGAAAACTCTTTCTTTTATCAGGATGAAAGGCTTAGCCGCCTGACTCACTCCGGATAGAAAGATTGAGGGGGTCAGACACGGCGGAGACTTTCATTGAATATGGGATTGAGACTACGACTGGAATGGAATTGCTCCGTTGATAGATCCAGATTCGCATCCGCCCATCTAAGAGATTTCTTCGTGCCGGGTCGTGAGCTATGTGGAGCGATAAAAAAAATGGGATCTATTGGGCTTTCACCTGCACTGCCTTCGCCTAGGACATTAGAAAGGGCGAGAAAGGGCTTGCTGCTGGTTCGGAACTCCCCTATCTATTTGAATTGATTTACAGCGCCTATTTTCAAGCTTATAAAAGGAATTGCTTCTATTAACTTTAAAGAGTGTCTCTCCTGTCCGGCTCGATATGAACAAGGTAGGCTGGTAGGTGGGTAGGCTTCTATCCGACTAGTAGGACATGCAGTTCTCCCCTTAGCCTTAGGGCAGGCACGAAATCAATTAACAGCTTCTAAAGAAAAGAGGACGACTTAAGACAGCAAGAACGGCCAAAAGAAGTAAGTCACTTGCAAGCCCAGGAAGAATGAAAAGAAATCGATGAATGTGTCCCGACCAAGCAACGAAGAAGCGCTAGCAGATGAGATTGGACCTATATAGACTAGGAAACACAGGGAAGTCTTGGGGGTCCCCAAAACAGAGTGAGAACTAGCCCTTTGAGGAGCTCTCTAAGCTGTCTAACTCTCTATTACCATATGCAGAGGGAAACCAGGTTCAATAGCCGGATAGAGTAAGAAAACAACTAAATAGAAATGAGTACTTGCTACGGGTGAAGGAGTAAAGAGTTTCAAGAAAAAATCTCCTTAATGCGACTGCGGGAAGGCTGTTCCTGCTACATTTCGCTGGGGAAGAAAGAAGGAATTGAGTCCTTTCACATTATCACGGAAAAAGGGGATTGCCTATTAGTAAATTTTGACTGGAAAAAGACCCGGAACCCCATACCCTCTCATTCACTTACTATAGGCCGAGGAGCGTAGATTCATCTTACTTTTTATAAATGGAAAAAGAGACATAAGTCACGCATTCGAGCAAGAGCCTTTGCCTTTCTTCGCTATGTAAATAGAGGGCCGGAGGAAGAAGTGCCAGAACCTCAACAAAAGAATTAAGGTGATAGAGTCTTACAGGAGACGCTAGGCTTCGGAATTGAATGGAATGATTCCTCTCCCTTGGTTGCCTTCACTGCCCGTGAATCCCTTCTCTTTTTCTATTCCAGTAGTCTTATGCGGTCTGGTCTGTCCATTAGTTGCTTAACTCATAGTAGTTAGGAGGTTGTTGTCCTAATGAGTGTAGCGGAGTGCTCCCTATCCTATTACTCATCTATAGGGCTATCACCCTAGCTTTCCCTGTCTCTGCCTTTCTTTCCTAGTCCTGAGTTTTTCTTCTTGACTATTGCTTGGGATTGGGTTTGACACTATTCAATACTAAATATCTACTCGTGGAGGGAGGGGAGGCAATAGATTCATCTTAGGCGGTAAGCGAAGGAACTGTAGGGCTTAGGGCAGCGAGTGAGCCTCGGATTTTTCTTCAATAGGCTAACGGGGAGGTGAGAAGAGAGCCAATAGCTATTATAGAAGGACTTAACAATTCATGGCATGAATTAGAGTTGAAGGAAGAAAGACATGAAATGCTAGAAAGATGGAATCTATGAATGAGCTCTTTCGTCTAAGCCTAGAACTAGGCAAGAGCAAGGAATGGACTTTAAGTGAGTTAAAACCGGAAGGAGGGGACAAAGGTCAGTTCTATAAGGCAAGAAAGCAAGATCAGAAGAAGGAGCAATGCAGAATAACTAAGCATGACAAGGAGAGGATAGCTAGACTTTCAAAGACAGTAGCAATGGCAAGGAGACTAATCCCGATATTCTTTCCCTAGCAATTGGAGGATTCTATTGATCCAAGACCTGTATGTAGACCTGGGCCTCCCCCGCTTTCAGTTAAGGCCAGAAAGAATTATCTTACCTTTCTCTTCTGTCAGTCTTTGAAGTTTCCTTTCTTTGAAAACCAAGGATGAAGCTAGAATGTGGAGTACGGACTTATCATGCTTCCCAATTCCACTAGCATAAAAGAGTTTATTCAACTCCTGAGAGATTCTATAGTTCCTGAGCTTGAGAGATTCTATAGTTCCTGAGCTACCCCAATTTGATGAGAATGAGGGAAGAAGTCCTTAGCTATTCCTTTGGCCTATAATAAGAAAGGTCCATCAAGACTCAGAAATTACCCTCGATCTTTTCAATCCCTCTAGTAGAGAATTCTTAGCCTTCGTCTTAGAAACTGAGCTCTCACAAA